GAAGGAGAAATAAAAGAAGGGAAGAAAAAGGAGAAGGACAAAAAAGACGAGAACAAAAGAAAAGAGAAAGCGCGAATAGAAATAGCAGAAACCTGGGATAACATTCCATTTGCTCAAGTAATAAGAGGTTCCATGTTACTAACTCAATCGACTCTTAGAAAATATGTTATATTACCCTTATTAATAATAGGTAAAAATATTGGCCGTATATTATTATTGCAATTTCCTGAGTGGTCTGAGGATTTAAAAGAATGGAATAGAGAAATCCATGTTAAATGTACTTATAATGGTGTTCAATTATCAGAAACAGAATTTCCGAAAAATTGGTTAATAGACGGCATTCAGATAAAGATCCTATTTCCTTTCTGTCTGAAACCTTGGCACAGATCTAAGCCGAGATCCTCTCATATAGATCGAATGAAAAATAAAAGGCAAAAAGACGATTTTTGCTTTTTAACAGTTTGGGGAATGGAAGCTGAACTTCCTTTTGGTTCTCCTCGAAAACGGTCTTCCTTTTTTGAACCCATTTTTAAGAAATTCAAAAAAAAAATTGGAAATTTTAAAAAGAAGTATTTACTAGTTCTAAAAGTTTTAAAAGAAAGAACAAAATTGTTTCTAAATATCTCAAAAAAAACAAAAAAATGGATTATCAAAAGTATTCCACTTTTTAAAAAAATAAAAAAAGAACTTTCAAAAGTCAATCCAATTCTAGTATTTAGATTGAGAAAAGTATATAAATCAAGCGAAACGAAAAAAGAAAAAGATTCTATGACCAGCAATCAGATAATTCATGAATCCTTTAGTCGAATTCAATCTACAGATTGGACAAATTATTTACTGACAGAAAAAAAAATGAAGGATCTGACTGATAGAACAAGCACAATCATAAAAAAAATAGAAAGAATTAGAAAAGAGAAAAAAAAAGTGACTCCGGGAATAAATATTAGTCCTAAAAAAATAAGTTATAATGCTAAAAGATTCGAATCACCAAAAAATATTTTGCAAATATTAAAAAGAATGAATGCTCGATTAATCCGTAAATTAAATTTTTTTTTTAAAATTTTCACCGAAAAAATCTACATAGATGTCTTTCTATCTATCATTAATATTTCCAAAATTAATATACAATTTTTTCTTGAATCAACAAAAAAAATTCTTGATAAAACCCTTTACAATAATAAAAAAAATCAAGAAAAAATTAATAAAAAAAATCCAAATAGAATTCACTTTATTTCGACTATAAAAAAGTCAATTTATAATATTAGTAATAAAAATTCACAGAATTTTTGTGACTTATTCCCCTTGTCTCAAGCATATGTATTTTACAAATTATCACAAACCCCAGTTCTTAACTTGTATAAGTTAAGATCCACTCTTCAATATCGCGGAACATCTTTTTTTATTAAAACTTCAATAAAAGATTCTTTTGTAACACAAAAAAGAATGAATTCTGAATTAAGATATAAGAAACTTCGTAATTCTGGAATAAATCAATGGAAAACCTGGTTAAGAGGTCATTATCACTATAATTTCTCTCAGATTAGATGCTCTAGATTAATAGCACAAAAATGGAGAAATAGAATCAATCAATGTGGTACAATTCAAAATAAAGATTTAAACAAAGAAAATTCATATGAAAAAGACCACTTAATTCATTCCAAAAAACAAAAGGATTACAAAGTATATTTATTATCAAATCAAAAAGATAATTTTCAAAAATACTATAGATATAACCTTTTATCTTATAGATCTATTAATTATGAAAATAAGAGGGATCCATACATATATGGATCCGCATTACAAGTAAATAAGAATAAAGAAGGTTCTTATAATTACAACACACATAAAGGCAAAATTTTTGATATACTAGGAGATATCCCTATCAATAATTATCTAGAAAAACGTGATATTATGTATATGGAAAAAAATCCAGATAGAAAATATTTTGATTGGAAAATCATCCATTTTTGTCTTAGAAAGACAATCAATATTGAGACCTGGATCAAAATCGATACTAACAATAATAAAAATACTAAGACCGGGACTAAGAATTATCAACAAATTGATAAAATAGATAAAAAAGATATTTTTTATCTTATGATTTATCAAGATCAAGAAATCAATTCACCCAATCAAAAAAAAATATTTTTTGATTGGATGGGAATGAATGAAGAAATACTAAGTCGTCCTATAGCAAATCTGGAAATTTGGCTCTTCCCAGAGTTTGTACTACTTTATAATGAATATAAAATTAAACCGTGGTTTATACCAAGCAAATTACTTTTTTTAAATTTGAATATAAATGACAATTTTAGTGAAAATATCAATAGAAAACAAAAAGGGGTTATACGGTTGAATGAAAAAAAAAGATTGGAATTAAAGAATCAAAATAAAAAAGAAAAAGAATCCACAGCCCAAAGAGATCTTAGATCAAATGCACAAAACCAAGACAATATTGTATCTATTCTCTCAAACCAACAAAAAGATATTGAAGAAGATT